ATCCCTTTCAATTGGTCTACAGTGTCATTGTAGAGAATCCCGGTTTTGTTTTCCATATCTTTATTTCTTCCATTGATATAGATAAATATCTTGTCATTTCTTCGTTTTGGTTTCAAATAAATAGAATTATACTAAATAAAAATAGTAAAGGACTTCTATTCTATTTCTATTATAGAATTCTATTTCTATTATATTAAAGTATGAAATAAATATGAGATCCTGTAAAAAAATGAGTATTTTTCGCAAATTTCTAGCCTAAAGGCGCATATTTATTTCTTTTAAGATTAAATAAAAGAGTACAATTTATTTTGTACATTTCAACTTGAATTAGGGATTCCGCGTATAAATAAAAGTGGCCAATCATTAAGTACATATACACATCTGGTTATATATGTATTACCATTATATATTAGAAATAATAAAGAAGGAGGAGAATTTAAAATGCGAGATCTAAAAACATATCTCTCCGTGGCACCGGTAGTAAGTACTCTATGGTTCGGATCTTTAGCAGGTTTATTGATAGAGATCAATCGTTTTTTTCCGGATGCGTTGATATTCCCCTTTTTTTAATTCTTGTTATTGCTATGGTAGGGGGGGGAAAGGATTAGAGATAGAATCAAATATCTGTAACTAATCCCTTCCCTTCTTTTTTTTTCGAATATATATTCGAAAAAAAAGGGGGGGGGGGGGTTCCCCTCGTTGAAACTTGTAACTCGGGCCAGGCTCAAATTTTAATAAAATTAATAAAAAATAGAATAAAATTAATAAAAAATAGAGTGAAATGTGATGGTTGGGGCAACAATATCATACAAGATACTTAAATAAAAATGAAATGCTGTTCGGCAATTTAAAATTCTAAATCTAGTAATATAGCTAGAAATCATTATATTACTTAATTTATTACTATATTGTTATTTTTACTATATTGATTTATATTGATTTATTGCAACGAAATCTTTCTTTCATAATTAGATTTAGAGTTACCTGTTTTTTTTGTTCCTTTCTTCTTCCTCATTTCGGATCGGAAAATTAAAGAATTGAATGAATCAAAAACCAAAGGAGGCTCATGGCCAAGGGTAAAGATGTCCGAGTAACGGTGATTTTGGAATGTACCAGTTGTGTTCGAAATCGTGTTAATAAGGAATCAACGGGCATTTCCAGATATATTACTCAAAAGAATCGACATAATACGCCTAGTCGATTGGAATTGAAAAAATTCTGTCCCTGTTGTTACAAACATACGATTCACGGGGAGATAAAGAAATAGATCGAACCGGTCGCTCGTGTGTCAGTTTTCCGTTCCAAGGAAGATTAAAAATGACATATTAGATATATCTAATATATATTAATTTAAATATAAACAAACCAAATCCTATTTCGATCAGATCAACTGTGATGGATAATTAAGAAATAGGATTCGGGTCTTTTCTTTAGGATAAGGAATAAACAAACCATGGATAAATCCAAGCGAATCTTTCTGAAATCCAAGCGATCTTTTCGTAGGCGTTTGCCTCCGATTCAATCGGGGGATCGAATTGATTATAGAAACATGAGTTTAATTAGTCGATTTATTAGCGAACAAGGAAAAATATTATCTAGACGAGTGAATCGATTGACCTTAAAACAACAACGATTAATTACTATTGCTATAAAACAAGCTCGTATTTTATCTCCGTTACCTTTTCTTAATAATGAGAAACAATTTGAAAGAAGCGAGTCAACCACTAGAACTCCGGGTCTTCGAACCAGAAAAAAATAGGATGACTCTTGAATTGAATCAAAAAAATTCCAATCCAAACTCAAATGTGGATTGACGCTATTTTTTCTAAAAATAGGAAATCCAGATTTGATTGTCGTGTCATTTGAAAAAAAAAAAATAGGGGAAGTATAAGAAATACTTTTTATTGAACGTGTTTCTTCATTTTGATGACGATTTCATATTTTATTATACTAATTTCTACTCTACCTTCCCAGAGTTCATTTTCCAGGGAACTCCGTTTAAACCATTCCAACGGATTCCTTTCAATCTCTTTATTTTATGATCTCATTGGAAATCATATAAAGACAACTCTTATTTAATATAGCTATTTGGGCAAGTATTTTACGATTAAGAAGCAACTGTTTCTTGTACAGATTGTTTATTAATCTACTATAACTAAAGTATACTTTATTGTCTCGAATTACTGCATTTATACGAGTGATCCACAAACGACGAAAATCTCTCTTTTGTCTACCCCTATCCCTATGAGCCGAAACCAAAGCTCTTATTTTCTGTTGAGTAATAGTCCGAGTAAGTCTTGAATGAGCCCCGCGAAAACTTGATGCAAATAAACGGATTTTTGTTCTACGTCTTCGAGCTATATACCCTCGTTTAATTCTGGTCATTGAATAAATGAAACTTTGATGAATAACTAATTGATTTCCTTTCTTTCAGTTATTCCCTTCCCGTGTCCTAGTCTATTAATAACAAAACGGATTCTTCCAATGTATAAAATAAAAATTCCAATGGCTTTTGCTACTCTAACCTTCCCGACCACGATTTTTTTTTAGGCATTTCGCCTAGAAATAAAATAGAAATAAAAATTGTATTGATACTAGGTATCAAAAACACATAGTAAATAAAAAGTAATAAATAAAAATAGATTCTAGTGGGTTCCATCGTTTCTATGGTTACTTCTTAAACGGCGAGGTCCTCTCTATACACCGGAGCCCTTCCTTCATTTAATGAATGTTATTGTTAACTTGTACAGTTCACATCCTTTGGCTCTACCAAAAATTATCTAGTACTAGGTCTTTCACAACGAGATCTATTTATACAGTAACGGTATTTAATTATGAAGATTTGCTGAGTAGCTGACCCTATTAGTCCGTTGTTTCAAGAATAAGGCCTAAAATTTTGACTTTTTAAAATAAGATTTCCCCCGCTTAATGAATACCATTTGCTATCAATGGGGAATCCTTTCTCATCTTAAATTTAAAATTGAGGTGATTGGATTTGCACCAACGGGAACCATACATTTGATACCCCAATCGAAGGATAGATCTTTTTTTTTTAAGTTATTGAATATTCAATGGAGTTCGTCCATTCTATCCTACTCACTGGTACGGATTGGTGATACTGGATCAATTGTTTTCTTTCTTTTATCCTAGTCCACGGTCTGAACGAGTCGCACATACACCCTAGTACATGTTCCTCGTCGCTGAGGACATCCTCCAAGAGCGGGGGATTTCGTGACATTTCTGATTGGCTGTCTTGTGTTTCTAATAAGTTGTTTAATAGTTGGCATGTTGAATCATATATATATAATGGGCTGGTTTAGATCGATCTTAACCGGATCCTTAGAAATTCTTTTTTTTTCTATATTATAAATTTCTATATTAAGAAATTTATAAATAGAATAGTATTTATAAATAGAATAGTAATAGATATAAATAGAATAGTAAATTCGGTAAGAAGATAAAATATCAAATCACGAATTCATGTGAAATCCTTGTTTTTTTTTATTCAGTCGCTACAAGATCAACAATTCCATGAGTTTGGGCTTCTGTTGCTGACATAAAAACATCTCTTTCCATGTCTTCGGATACAACCCATAAGGGTTTGCCTGTCCTTTGGGCATAAACCCTTGTGATGGTTTCGCGCAGCTTCAGCAGCTCTTCCGCTTCCAAGACAAATTCTCCCGTCTGTGCCTCATAAAAAGAACTAGCGGGTTGATGGATCATTACCCTGATGATATAATCTATGATATAACATAAAAAATGTTTCTTCTATACTCGCATGATGAAAGTGAAAGGTGAGTAGATAAAGACTAATCAAAAAAGATATAATTGAACAACCGTACAGGCATTTTTTGCGCATTGCATACGGCTCTATAATGGAATTTACTTTTACCTTACTTACATTGAAGAAATAGAAAAAAAAAATGATAGAGTCTATCAGACTCAGGTTGGTAAATAATCCAATAACCGCCCTTCCTTTTGTAGTAGTTCAAAAATACTATAAAAATACTATGATGGTTCCGTTGCTTTATATATTTATTTCGTCTGTTATTTAGCAATCCCAAAGTTTCTTTTTTTTTTTCAAATAAAAAAACAAGATTTATTTTTATATTCTTTTATAACCTAAATATTGTTAGCCCCCTGGTGTGAAAACAAAAAAGTTTGTGACGCTGAAATAGGCCTCCCGACGGATTGACTAAACTCGAAAATGCCTTTTTATCTCATACTACTCTTTCGATACGTAATCTAACGGTTTAAATAAAAAACATTTCTCATATCGAATTCGAAGTGCCATGCTATTATTACTTAAATATTCATATAGAGCGAAGGCATAGTTTTCTTTTTTCTCTCAAATCAAATAAAAAACTCATTGGCGCCGAGCGTGAGGGAATGCTAGACGTTTGGTAATTTCCCCTCCGACAAGAATAAAAGATCCCATCGAAGCGGCTAATCCCATGCATATTGTCTGTATATCTGGTCGCACAAATTGCATAGTATCATAAATAGCTACTCCGGGTATTACCCACCCGCCAGGAGAGTTTATAAACAAATAAAGATCTTTGGTATCATCCTCTATGCTGAGATATACCATAAGACCAATAAGTTGATTCGAGATCTCGCTATCAACCCCTTGGCCTAAAAAAAGTAATCTTTCTCGATAAAGTCGGTTGATTGGGATAAAATGGTATCCCTTAGAAACCGTACATGCACCTTTTGATGCATACGGTTCAACAAAAATCATGAAAAAAGAGAATCAATGTGTAGATTCTAGCTTTTTTTTTCATAACAGGTTTTTTAACTTATAACTTAATAAAAATAAAATAGATAAAATGGACTTTTCTTTCATTTTTCACGAAAGATGAGTTTTGGCCTGTTTTGTTTATCTAAAAAAATTGCTAAGCTTATCTGACTAACTTCTCATTGATGTATTGTTTCATCGAGATACAATTTTAATCGCGATGTAATTTTCTTGTTCCTGACTGGGCTTCTTCAATTTTTTTAGGTTTATGCTCTACTCCGCGTAAAGATCCGCCCGATTTGGATTTGTACATATAGGACAAATGCCCCAATACCACGTCCTTTTGCTACGACTTCCCTATTTTTTTTTTATTCATTTCATGTCTTCCAACAAATATTCAACGCATTCATCATATTACTCGATTGATTAGCATCACTTTTATTTCTAAATATCTAAATAAATCGAAATAACTAAAATATGATATAAATATGATATTAAGTCGTAATCATAAATATATTAAATATATTTATTACCAATTGGTTTTTTTCTAAACGGAGCCTGGATACTTCATTTAATTGGTCTAACCAAGCCAACCATAAATTATTCTAATTGATAATATTAATCCGTATACCCTCCCTAAAAAATGGATCTAATTGCACTTCACGCTCCAAATTTTTGATAATTGAATCAATCTTTCTCGGGCGAAAGAGGGAATATCTCGATCGGGGAAGAGAACGGGGAAATACCGTATGCCCAATATATCTGACAAGTCGCACTATACGTCAATCCACAATGCATCTTCCTCTCCAGGACTTCGAAAGGGTACTCTTGGAACACCAATAGGCATTAAATAAAAGAAAAATTAAGTACTATATCTCACTTTGATGTGAAAGCGTAACAGTGGGTTTAGTGGCCTAATGCTATTGATTTTATTATCCCATTTTATCCATAGATTGACTAAGTTCATAAAATAAAAAAAAAAGAAGACAAAATGAATTAAGGAAAATTCTTCCAAATGAGTCCTTTGAATGATGAACAAATATATATAGATTCACCCATATAAAATGGTATCAACCCCTTACCATTGCGTATTGTTACTTATCGGGTATAGAATAGATCTGCTTCTTTTTGTTCCTACGAACAAAAAAGTTTCATTATTACTAAAAGTAATTATTACGCAAAGCATCAAACAAATATTAATGCTTTCCCCGAGAGAATCCCCTAAAAAAGGGGGTCCATAGCATAGCTTTTTTCAATGCAATAAAGTTACATTGTGTCTATTTTTCGTTGATAAAGGGGTATTTCCATGGGTTTGCCTTGGTATCGTGTTCATACCGTCGTATTGAATGATCCGGGTCGTTTGATTGCTGTCCATATAATGCATACAGCTCTGGTTGCTGGTTGGGCCGGTTCGATGGCTCTATACGAATTAGCCGTTTTTGATCCCTCTGATCCTGTTCTTGATCCAATGTGGAGACAGGGTATGTTCGTTATACCCTTCATGACTCGTTTAGGAATAACGAATTCGTGGGGCGGTTGGAGTATCACAGGAGGGACTGTAACGAATCCGGGTATTTGGAGTTACGAAGGTGTGGCCGGGGCACATATTGTGTTTTCTGGCTTGTGTTTTTTGGCAGCTATCTGGCATTGGGTGTATTGGGATCTAGAAATATTTACTGATGAACGTACAGGAAAACCCTCTTTGGATTTGCCTAAAATCTTTGGAATTCATTTATTTCTCTCAGGGGTGGCTTGCTTTGGTTTTGGTGCATTTCATGTAACAGGATTGTATGGCCCTGGAATATGGGTGTCCGATCCTTATGGATTAACTGGAAGGGTACAGGCCGTAAATCCAGCGTGGGGTGTGGAAGGTTTTGATCCTTTTGTTCCGGGAGGAATAGCTTCTCACCATATTGCAGCAGGGACCTTAGGCATATTGGCAGGCCTATTTCATCTTAGTGTTCGTCCGCCCCAACGCCTATACAAAGGGTTACGTATGGGAAATATTGAAACCGTCCTTTCCAGTAGTATTGCTGCTGTCTTTTTTGCAGCTTTTGTAGTTGCTGGAACTATGTGGTATGGTTCAGCAACTACCCCGATTGAATTGTTTGGTCCGACGCGCTATCAATGGGATCAAGGATACTTCCAACAAGAAATATATCGAAGAATTGGTGCTGGCTTAGCCGAAAATCAAAGTTTATCTGAAGCTTGGTCTAAAATTCCTGAAAAACTAGCTTTTTATGATTACATCGGTAATAATCCGGCAAAAGGGGGATTATTCAGAGCGGGTTCAATGGACAACGGGGATGGAATAGCTGTTGGGTGGTTAGGACATCCTATCTTTAGAGATAAAGAGGGGCATGAACTTTTTGTACGTCGTATGCCGACGTTTTTTGAAACATTTCCAGTTGTTTTGGTCGATGGGGACGGAATTGTTAGAGCTGATGTTCCTTTTAGACGGGCAGAATCAAAATATAGTGTCGAACAAGTAGGTGTAACTGTTGAGTTCTATGGCGGCGAACTAAATGGAGTCAGTTATAGTGACCCTGCTACTGTGAAAAAATATGCTAGACGTGCTCAATTGGGTGAAATTTTTGAATTAGACCGTGCTACTTTGAAATCCGATGGTGTTTTTCGTAGCAGTCCAAGGGGTTGGTTTACCTTTGGGCATGCTTCGTTTGCTTTGCTCTTCTTTTTCGGACACATTTGGCATGGTGCTAGAACCCTATTTAGAGATGTTTTTGCTGGTATTGATCCAGATT